TTATCATTCCTTATTCTTTATTTAAAGGAACATATTGAACTTCATTGATTCAGAGAACATCTCTTCTTTAGTCTCTATCAAAATAGACTAAAGAAGAGAAGAAATAAGAAATCACTCAATTGACTATATTAGATAACACAATAAAAATAGAATTTCATAAAAATATTTATGTAGATCTATCTCTATCATATTGGAAATCATTTCTATACAAATGGTATATGAATAAAAATGCACGTCATTCTCAATATATGTAGCGAAACAAGCAAAAGGTTTCTTTCATCAATTTTTTTATCATACATATCAAAAATTTGTTTGGTTCTTTTTTTTTACGAACTTGATAAATCCGCAAATCTAAAAATTCATTTCCGACAATTGAACCTTCTCAAACTGTTTCTTTTTAAGAACTAAAAATATTTGTGATAAAATAACAGACGCCAAGAAGAACAAAAGGCCTTGGACACGTAATGAATCTTGAAGTACTATTTCCGCATCTCCCTGACCAAATCCGCCCACATTTGGATTACTTGTTAATGGTTGATCAAGTTTGATGGATTCCCCCTCTGAAACAAGGAGTTCTGGTCCTGGAGGGATAAGATCAACTATTTGACGTTCATCCGATGGATCCACGATGGTTATTTCATATCCTCCCTTTTCTTTTTGTCTAATTCTACTTACTACTCCTGCTGCTGTAGCATTATAAATTGTATTGTTACTCTTGCTCCCATCAGGATAAATCTGGCCTCTCCCCCTGTTCCCACCTACATATATGGGATATTTTAAGAAATGAACATCTTTCTTAGTTGCAGGGTCGGGGGATAGAATAGGAAGGGTGATTTCACTATATTTCTGACCAGGAATAGGACCTATAACAAGAATATTTTTTTGAGTGGGTCGATAGCTCTGAAAAGACAGATTTCCTATTTTTTCTTTCATTTCAGGAGAAATACGATTGGGGGGGGCTAATTCAAACCCCTCGGGTAAAATAATAATAGCCCCCACATTCAAAGACCCCTTTTTACCATTAGCAAGAACTTGTTTCAGTTGAATATCATAAGGAATTCGAACAACTGCTTCAAATACAGTATCAGGAAGTACTGCTTGTGGAACCTCAATATCAACAGGTTTATTAGCTAAATGGCAATTGGCACATACTATACGACCAGTTGATTCTCGTGGATTTTCATAACTATTCTGTGCAAAAATGGGATATGCATTTGAAATAGATGCCTGACTAATTATAATATTAAGAAAAATTAGAAGAATAATTAGCAATACGGAAAAAGATCGAGGAATTTTATTTGTTATCCAAGAAAAGGTATTTGTTTGCATGGTTCAATGATCCCGACAATTTCTACAATAAAAAATGGGGTAGGCCCTTATTTTGTATAATTACCTAAATATGTACAAATAAAACTAGAAAAAATATTAAGCACTCTTTTTGTTAGAAGGCTTTCTTGATGTCAAAAAATGAAAAGAAAAAACATGATCATTGTCTTATAAAACTTAATTGAATCGTTTTTCAGTCATTCATGGAGTGATAAATCACTACAAGTGACGGGGATACACGATTTAAATAATGAAATATCCAATATTTAAAAATTGTATCTAAAATAACTGGAAAAGTGGAAACAAGACCAGATAGAATTTGATCATTATGAACAAATCCAAAATCTTTGTATACAGAGCCAATCATCAGTTCCCAACCATGGGTTGAATGGAATCCGATACATAAATCCGTGACTAAAAGAATAGAAAACGCTTTGATTGTGTCGTTTAAGTTATATAGTAATTCCTGAACCCAAGAGTGAATAATGAAAAGTTTTTCATTCTCATTCCCCAGAAAAATGGAATAACCAATTAAAATTACGAAAGAAATGATGTTTGTTGAGAAGTGTAAAATTGCATGAATATGATCCGCATTATGCATCTTTATCAATTGAATCGTTTCTTTGTAGATTCCGATATGAAGTTTTTGTAGAGGTGTTTTCGGATCTTCCTTTATCATTTCCTCCAACAGGAGTAAATCCTCCAATTCTATAAATTTTTCTAGAATACTCAATTCTTGAATCTCATTCAAAAAATTTTTGAATTGTCTTGTATTCCACCAATTTAGAACCCAATATTCAAGACATTTATTAAAAAAGATAGAGATCCACCAGGGCAAAAATACAAAAATCGATACAAGATATAGAATGTGAATAAAAGTTTTTTTTCCATCTTTCATATGTGAATTTTGTTAATGAACCCACCTACTCCTTATTTGACTCTCTCCTATGATCTAATATTTTGATCAAGTCTTATATTTACATCTAAAGGTAAAGCCTATGAAAAATACCCTGTTTTTTTTGTGATTCAACAATTTGTCTTTGAATCTTGAAAGAATCTTGAAAGAAAATAGAAATAAATTAATAAAAAGAAATAGAAGAGTATTTTTGAATGAAATAAAAATACGTAATGATGGCTGGAAAAGCATATTTTGTAATTCTTTTTATTCATTGAATATAAAAAAAAGAAGGAAAATTTATTGATTCCAAAATGTTTATTTATTTATGGGATGAATCTTTTTTTTTTTCGATTTTTTACTGAATGCTAAGTGGATTTCTATTATACAAGAATAGCTTTAGTTCGTTCGAATGAGCGCTCTAAAAAAAATCAGTGAGTGATGATTTATATGATAGAAAAAATGAGATTCCTTACTTTCAAAAAGGAAAAAAAATTTTCAGTTCATTTTGATTGGAACACCTAAGAAATAGGCCAATTCGGCGGCTTTTTGTTCAATTTCCCGTGGAGTCAAATTCTCATCTGTACGAATAAAAAAGGGAATTGCCACTTGACCTCTCAATTCCATATAAAGGAAAAGAGTACGACGAGTCAAAAGCCCCTCTTTCACTTCAATTCGGATGGACTGAATATCTTTCATAAGGAATCGGAATAAGATGCGACGCTTTTTTCCAGGAAATCCCCAACGAAAAAAACACACGATTCCTTTTTTTATATCGAATCGATCATAACCACTACCCACATTCCATGATATTGTGCACCACAAATAGAAACTAATAAACAGACCCGCAATCCCATAGAAAGACATTACGATCCCTTGTGGAAAAAATGTTATTTGCTGATACGGAAATAAATATATCAAATTCCTACCAAGATAACTGGAAGTTCCAACCAATAAGAATCCTAATGAACCGAAAAAAAGGATCAAGGCCCAAAATAAATTACTTTTTTTTCGGGAACCTTTTATAAGTTCTATCCATATAAGGTCTGATCGCCAATTCATACAAGATCTACTTTTTGTTAGCATTTTATTAGAATGGAGAAAATAAACCAAATGAATTTCATTTTCATATTACACTAAATATTTGTGCAATCCAAGTCTAAAACTAAATATTCAAAAAAATGAATGAGATTGACACCATGGAGTCTAAACAATATTGTTGTTTTGAACATGAAGAAATAAAGAAACCATTGCAATTGACGGAAAAACTAGGCCCACTAAAGGAACAAAAATAGAAGGTAAATTTAGAATTGTCATAGTGTGAGTACCGGCTGTTTGTTTATAGTTCAAAAGAAGGACATATCAAAAGTCAAATTCAAATATAGATTTATTATAAAATTGATCTAATTCCTATATCCTATAATGAACCTGTGTAGCTTAAAAGTGAGTATTGTCTATCAGTGCAAAGAATTTAACTAACTCATTTTCGACTTTATTTTATTTTGTATTCTTTTTATTCAAAGGCATGAAAGCATGGAGCTGAAATAATTCACTCAGAACACTTTTTAAAAGAGTACGTGGTATGATTGAATCGAATAAACCCTTATGGAATAAATATTCAGCCAATTGTGAACCATCGGGTACTGTCTTATTTAATGTTTGTTCGATGACTCTTTTACCTGCAAATGCAATGTAGGAATTGGGTTCGGCAATAATTATATCCCCCAACATACCAAAACTCGCTGTCACCCCACCAGTCGTAGGAGAAGTAAGGATGGATATATAAAATAACCTTTTATTAGATTGAAAATCATATAAAGATGCAGATATTTTAGCCATTTGCATCAAGCTTAAACTTCCTTCTTGCATGCGTGCCCCTCCAGAAGCACACACTAAAAGAAGAGGTAGAAATTGATGGGATGCATACTCGATCAAACGAGTTATTTTCTCCCCGACTACGGATCCCATACTACCCCCCATAAACTGAAAATCCATCACTCCCATTGCTATGGGAATACCATTTAGTTTACCTATGCCCGTTTGAACAGCCTCCGTTAATCCTGTCTTTATTTGATAAGAATCAATACGATCTTTATAAAGTTCCTCGTCCAAATGAAATTCAATGGGATCCAGAGATCCCATGTCTTCATCCATTGGATCCCAAGTACCCGGATCCATCAAAAGTTCGATTGTATCTGAACTACTCATTTTCAAATGAGTTCCGCATTGTTCACAAATATTCATTTTTGACTTAAAAAATCTCTTATAATTTAAGCCATAACAATTTTCGCATTGAACCCATAAATGACTGTATTTTTGAGTTACATCGGAATCATTAGAAACTTCTTTTAAAGTGAAATCACCATTTGTCTTGCTAGTGATTATCATACTGGAAGAAATCTCGCTTTCACTATTGTTTTCACTTTCATCACAACAAATCCATCTATAAATATAAGTATCACTTTGGTTATCACTATCAATTAATTTTGATATATTTTCAATATCAATTTGAGAATGAAGAAAACTGTCAATGCAATTAGTCATGTGATTCTTCCAACTATCTTTTTTATCATACATGGAACTATCATAAGATGGATCATCACTCTTAGATCGTTTCAGATAACTCAAATTCTTAGAAGAAGTCAATTTACTTTCTAGTTCACTCAGAAAAGAATCATTCTTTTCAATCGCAAAAATAAGATTTTCAATATCAAAATATATGTAATAACCATCCCCATTTTTGTCCCTAACTAAAAAAGTGTCATATAAAAAAAGAATG